TAGTCAATATGGGCCCTCAGCACCCATCAATGCATGGTGTTCTTCGACTGATCGTTACTCTCGATGGTGAAGATGTTATTGATTGTGAACCCATATTAGGCTATTTACACAGAGGAATGGAAAAAATCGCGGAAAACCGAACTATTATACAATGAGGGAGATAGAAAAAGAGAGAGATGGTAGAAAAAGAAAAAGAGAGAGATGGTAGAAAAGGGGGAGAGATGGGGGAAGAAGATAGGAAGGGGAATAAGGGGGCTCTTTAGGCAGGAGACGGGGGAATTCCTTAAGTTAAGAAAGAAAAAAGAATAAGAACACGGATACATAACATAAAAAAAAGAATAAATAAGACGATATTCGCCCTCCCCCTACATATTTAATTTCTTCTCCTATACAAAAACCAGCAAGACCTACTCCATTGGTAATTCCATCAATGACACCCTTATCGAAAAACTGCGTTAGTTCAGTTAATCCTCTTATACCCAGGGTAAAGACCCTAGTATAGAAAATATCTATATAACCACGATTATATGACCAACTGTATATCTTTTTTTTTACTTGATCCGAAAAAAACTTTTTCGGACTCTCTTTTACAAGAGAATTTATTAAATCCAAATTCTGAAAAAAGGAATAAGCGGATCCATAGAAGATATATGCTATGGATAGACCAAACATAGCTAGACTTACAGAAGAAATTGCATTAGTGATAAATTCATATGAATTTATGGAAGAATTAGAACTTTCCTGGAAAAAGTTTATTGAGGGAGTTAACCACTTTGATAATATGGTTAACTCCGCTATTCCATTATCCATTACTCCATTATCAAAATGGATTCCTATGGATCCAATGAACAAAGTAAAAAGCAGTAATATAAAAAGAGGGAATAGCATAGTATTTCCCGTTTCATGAGGATAGACAAAAGTGTTTTTAGCCCCAAAGGAAGTACTAAAGGACCCTATCCTATTTCTTGTATTACCATGAATTTTGGATATATTTTGTGAAAAAAAAGAAACTCCACTCTTCGTTGTTGATAAAATGAAATCTCTATTCACTCCTTTGGGTATCCTTTTTCCCCATAAGGATATTGAATACAACGAACCCTCTTTAGTGCTACTGTAATTTTGAAAATGAACACGCAGGTACCCATCAAAAGTAAGTAAATATATCCGAAACATATAAAACGCAGTTAATCCTGCAGTAAAAGAGGCTATTATTCCAAAAAAGGGTGAATACAACCAACTATTACTAAGGATTTCATCTTTGGACCAGAAGCAAGCAAGAGGTGGAATACCACAAAGAGAAAGCGTACCCCATAAAAAAGTAGTTCTTGTAATTGGAACGTATTTTCTTAAACCACCCATAAGAACCATATTCTGACTTTTATCTGGTGAATATCCAACAAGAGGTTCCATTGAATGAATAATGGATCCGGATCCCAAGAACAATAAAGCTTTCGAATAAGCATGAGTGATCAAATGGAATAAAGCAGCTTGATAAGAACCTATACCTAGAGCTAACATCATATAACCCAATTGAGACATTGTAGAATAGGCTAAGCTTCTTTTAATATCTCTCTGAGCAAGAGCTAAAGTAGCTCCTAAGAAGAGTGTTATTGTACCTACTAAAGAAATGAAACTCATTATTAAAGGTAGGGATATGAAAAGAGGAAGAAGTCGAGCTAGAAGAAAAATCCCCGCAGCAACCATAGTTGCTGCGTGTATAAGAGCCGAAATGGGAGTGGGTCCTTCCATAGCATCGGGTAACCATACGTGAAGAGGGAATTGTGCAGATTTCGCAACTGCACCAAGGAATAATAAAAAAGCACACAAAGTAGTAAGTAAGGAATTAATCCCATTATTAGGAATCCAGTTATTAGCTATTTTGAACAAATCCCGAAACTCTAAACTACCTGTTATCCAAAAAAAACCTAAAATTCCTAATAACAGACCAAAATCCCCTACACGATTAGTTACAAAAGCTTTTTGACAAGCACTCGCTGCAATTGGCCGTGTAAACCAAAAGCCTATCAATAAATAGGAACACATTCCCACAAGTTCCCAAAAAAAATAAATTTGTATCAAATTGGAACTAGTAACCAATCCCAACATGGAAGTATTGAAAAAACTTATATAAACAAAAAATCTCAAATATCCTTCATCGTGAGACATATAATCGTCACTATAAATAAGAACGAGGATTCCTACAGTAGTAATTAGTATTAACATAATAGAAGTAAGCGGGTCGATCAAGTATCCAAATTCTAAGGAAAAATCATTATTGACGGTCCAAGACCATAGATATTGATAGATAGAACTTCCATTTATTTGTTGAATAGATAGGTGAACTGAGAATACCATAGCTATACTTAAGAGTAAAACACAAGGAAAAGCCCATATGCGACGAAGATTTTTTGTTGCTGTCGGAATAAGAATAAGTCCAAACCCCATTGACATAATAACTGGAAGTGGGAGAAGAGGGATTACCCATGCATATTGATATGTATGTTCCATAAGAAAAGAAATTACAATTTTTACTTGAAATTTTTCTATAAAATAAAATTGTTTCCGATTCACCAAACCAATTCTTATCTCTTTCTGAAGGAATTCCAAAAAATAAGAATAAGACAAAATACTGGAATTCTTCATTTTTCCAAATTTCTCTCATTGAAATAATCAAAAATGAAGAATGGGTTTACTTGGTTAAATTCAAAAAGTTAATTAAATAACTTTGTTACCTAGTTATTACCTAAAGTTTGATTGGAATTCCATTATGGAATACCATTCTGAACTTAATTAACTATTTGAATTTTCCCTTCCTTTTATCCCCCCATCTTATATGGGGGATAGGCCGTAGATCTATATATGGAGTATACTTAATATAGAAATTGATTTAATTTAAATAGAAAACCTTTGTATATATTCTATATTATTAAAACAAAGTATAAAATATATATGAAAAATATGCTAAAAAATTCTTGTCTTATCCGCATTAGAGAAAATAAAGTAAAAAAGAATTCATAATTTCAGTTCAGTATCTAAGTATAAATACTAAGAAAAAGTATAAATACTAAGAAAAAACAGAAAGAAGGATTGATTTGCGGCAATAGATGTCTTTCACATACAACTAGAAAAAAGTAATCTCTTTTTTGAATGGCAGTTCCAAAAAAACGTACTTCGATGTCAAAAAAGCGTATTCGTAAAAATCTTTGGAAGAAAAAGACTTATTTTTCCATAGTACAATCTTATTCTTTAGCAAAATCAAGATCATTTTCCAGCGGCAGCGAGCATCCAAAACCAAAGGGTTTTTCTGGGCAACAAACAAACAAATAATCTGGTTTTGGAATAATCTGAATTGACCTATCCCAAAGAAATTCCAATTATTTAATATTAATATTAATAATTCGGATTAATTAATGAATGTACTTTTATGTGTCGAATTCCTCGGTACAATATTCTTAGAACTAACCCCTCTGATATATAGAACAAAAGTTTTTGGTATACTGTGTCCTAAGTATTCTTTTCCTATCAACGAACTTTTCATAATAGAATCTTCATAATAAAATATGAGGATTCTATTATGAAAAGTAGAGTATTCTTGCAATAGGACTTACAACTTCTACCTATCTTATCAAAAATCCACAAAAAAATAGGTTTAGGCTTGGTAAATCATATTAATAAGAGCATAAAGGCTTTCATTCTATAAATTTTGCTAAAATCCAAAATTCTTTGTATTTAATGATGAAATTATAGAAATTCTAATGGATAGATTGAAAGATTTTTTTTTTATTTCAATGAGAAACTAATTAGAAAAAAATGAGTTCTATATTGCAACTGAGAAAAAACAGTTCCAACTCTTTCAAGCTTTGTTTCTATTGGGCAAAGCAAGAGTTTATTGTTAAAAAAATCCCCAATGATACTACCAAACGAAGTCCATTTTAATGAGGATTCTAATGTTCCTAAATTCTATGGACTCTCCCAATCTCGACGATTTGCGAGAAAATAACTATTATTCTTTTAACTTCCCTATTATTTAAAGTTAGCCGCCATGGTGAAATTGGTAGACACGCTGCTCTTAGGAAGCAGTGCTCAAGCATCTCGGTTCGAGTCCGAGTGGCGGCATTCTCGAAAAAGAATACAATAGATTAGAAAATGGATTCAATTCGAAATTTCCAATTTTGTAATGGGACCTTCTCCTTATGCTATTTGCAACTTTAGAACATATACTAACTCATATCTCTTTCTCAACCATTTCAATTGTCATTACAATTCATTTGATAACCTTATTAGTTCGTGAACTTGGGGGATTACGTGATTCGTCAGAAAAAGGAATGATAGCTACTTTTTTCTCTATAACAGGATTCTTAGTTTCTCGTTGGGCTTCTTCGGGACATTTTCCATTAAGTAATTTATATGAGTCATTGATCTTCCTTTCATGGGCTCTGTATATTCTTCATACGATTCCTAAGATACAGAACTCTAAAAATGATTTAAGCACAATAACTACGCCAAGTACTATTTTAACGCAAGGCTTTGCCACGTCGGGTCTTTTAACTGAAATGCATCAATCCACAATACTAGTACCTGCTCTACAATCTCAGTGGTTAATGATGCATGTCAGTATGATGTTACTAAGCTATGCAACTCTTTTGTGCGGATCCTTATTATCCGCCGCTCTTCTAATCATTAAATTTCGAAAGAATTTTAATTTCTTTTTAGAAAAGAAAAAAAATGTTTTAAATAAAACATTTTTCTTTAGTGAGTTTAGTGAGATTGAATATTTCTATGTAAAAAGAAGTGCTTTAAAAAACACCTCTTTTCCTTCATTTCCAAATTATTACAAATATCAATTAATTGAGCGTTTGGATTCTTGGAGTTATCGTGTCATTAGCCTAGGGTTTACCCTTTTAACCATAGGTATTCTTTGTGGAGCAGTATGGGCTAATGAGGCGTGGGGATCCTATTGGAATTGGGATCCTAAGGAAACTTGGGCATTTATTACTTGGACCATATTCGCAATTTATTTACATAGTAGAACAAATCCAAATTGGAAGGGTACGAATTCCGCACTTGTAGCTTCGATAGGATTTCTTATAATTTGGATCTGCTATTTTGGTATCAATCTATTAGGAATAGGTTTACATAGTTATGGTGCATTTACATTACCATCTAAATGATTACATAACATAAAACCTTCGTGAAATGAAAGTTTTTCCATTTTTGTTTGATTTGAGAACCCTTGAACGCCTTCTCAAAGGGTTCTCAAAAATTCGAGATAGATCTAATTAGACTTTTTTACTTTTTTCTGAATTATTTGGTTTTTCCACTATGGAATATAGAGCGGACTAGTAAAAAAAAAATTATTTAGGATAATAATTGGATAAGAGAGCCTCTACCTTGTCAACCGATAGCGAGAGAACAAAATCTGGATAAATACCAATTCCTATTACTGGTAAAAAGATACAGATTAAAAGAAAGAGTTCTCGTGGTCCAGAATCCACCAAATTTGCGTTTGGAACATGAAATAGCTTGTATCCATAGAACATCTGGCGTAACATAGATAATAAAAAAATAGGAGTTAATATCATTCCAATTGCCATTACAAAAGTAATTAGCATTTTTGGTATTAACAGAAATTTTGGACTAGTAATTAGTCCAAAAAATACTACTAATTCTGCAACAAAACCGCTCATTCCTGGTAAGGCAAGAGAAGCCATTGAAAAGCTACTAAACATGGTAAAAATTTTCGGCATTGGGATAGATATCCCCCCCAGTTCTTCGAGATAAACAAGACGCATTCTATCACAAGCCGTTCCCGCCAAGAAAAAAAGTGTAGCACCAATAAATCCATGGGATAGTATTTGTAAAACAGCTCCATTGAGTCCAATGTTGGTTATGGAACCAATTCCTATAATTATGAAACCCATGTGAGATACGGAGGAGTAGGCTATTCTTTTTTTGAAATTTCGTTGACCAAGAGAAGTTGAAGCTGCATAGATTATTTGCATCGCTCCTATTATTACCAACCAGGGGGAAAATAGATAATGAGCATGAGGTAACAATTCCATATTGATCCGAATCAATCCGTATGCTCCCATCTTTAATAGGATTCCCGCTAAAAGCATACATGTACTGTAATGCGCTTCCCCATGGGTATCTGGTAACCACGTATGTAGGGGTATAATCGGCAATTTGACAGCATAAGCAATAAGGAAGCCAAAATAAAATAGTATTTCCAATGTTGCAGGGTATGATCGATTAATTAATCTTTCCAAATCTAATCTTGGTTCGTTGGAACCATATAAGCCCATACCTAGAACTCCGATTAAGAAAAAAATGGAACCGCCTGCAGTATACAAAATAAATTTTGTAGCTGAATACAGACGCCTCTTTCCCCCCCACATGGATAAAAGTAAGTAAACAGGAATTAATTCTAACTCCCACATGATAAAAAAAAGTAAAAGGTCTCGCGAAGAAAATAATCCTATTTGACCACTATACATTGCTAGCATCAGGAAATAGAATAATCGCGAATTCTGGGTAACTGGCCAAGCTGCTAAAGTAGCTAAAGTAGTGATAAATCCTGTCAATAAAATAGATCCTAATGAAAGTCCATCGATTCCCAATCTCCAGTGGAAATCAAAGACATCTATCCATTTAGAATCCTCCTTTAATTGGATTAAGGGATCCTCTAATTGGAAATGATAACAGAATGCATAAGTCATTAGAAGGAATTCTAATAAACAAATAGATATAGTATACCACCTAACGATTTTGTTTCCCCTATGAGGTAAAAAGAAAATTAATGAACCTGCAAATATCGGCAAAACAACAAGTATTGTTAACCAAGGAAAATAACTCATGATAAAGTGATAAAGAGAAGATACGTTTTGACCAGAAAAGCCCGTGCTCGAAATAAGCGAGCACAGGCTTCCTCGGTAAAGAGGAATCAGACGATTCAAGTGGAGTTTTTTGTAACGTATCAATAAGATAGAGCCATGCTGCGGGTTGTTTCAGGCCCTAAATAAACGCGGACACTTAAAAAATCTGTTGGGCAGGCAGATTCGCATCTCTTACAACCCACACAATCTTCGGTTCTCGGCGCGGAAGCAATTTGCTTGGCTTTACACCCATCCCAGGGTATCATTTCTAATACATCTGTTGGACAAGCTCGTACACATTGAGTGCATCCTATACATGTATCATAAATTTTTACGGAATGTGACATTGGATCTATAAATTTTCCTTTTCAACATAAAAATTTTCGATCTGGTAAAAATGAAATTAGTACTATATGAGTCATATGTATTGTAGACACCAGACGAAGCAATGGTTTATCCAAACTTCAACAAATAAATAAATAAAATAATGCAATATATTTCTTAATCCGTTTGTGAGAAAGCGTGAAAAGAGCCAAGAGACTTGAATTTTTGGCTTCAACAATCATAATTATACGAATTGTACATACGAATTCGAATTAGCCAATTTATTGGCTATCGTCTTTTCAATATAAATTATTGCAATATTCAAATTGCAATATCAATGAATTGCAAAAATTCAATAAGTAAAAAAGAATACTATGTAATAACCTAATCAAAAAATAGATATTATAAAATAATAAAATAATAAGAAAATAGTATTCGATTTCTATTCATCTTAATATTTGATATTATTATTATATGTGCGCCTTTGTTTAGAGGATTTTATGTCTAATTATTCAAAAAATTAGATTGATTGATACGAGTTGATTTCTTGTTACGATGGATGGAAGAAAGAATGGATAGTCCAATAGCTGCTTCAGCAGCCGCAAGGGCTATAACAAAAATTGCGAAAATGTCTCCTTTTAATTGGCGACTATCAAATAGATCAGAAAATGTTACGAGATTTAGATTAATTGAATTCAGTATAAGTTCAAGACATATTAGAGCTCTAACCATGTTTCGGCTTGTGATCAATCCATAGATACCAATCGAAAATAAATAGACACTAAAAAAAAGTACATGCTCAAACATCATTAACTAACTCCTTATCAATCTCGATTCATTTCAATATGAGGACAAGAATTGAACCGATTCCATTAATTAGAATAGAACAGTTACACAACAAAAGAGAAAAGAAGGTATTTGTTGGCAGTAGATGGGTTTTACTAAATCAAAATTGTGATTCTTTAGTTATTTATTTTAGATTTGAAATTCTAAGAATTTTGACTAATTCTAAGTATTTCTTATTGCCGAGCCATAGTAATTGCACCTATTAAAGAAACTAGAAGAATTATGGAAATGAGTTCAAACGGAAGATAAAAATCAGTTGCTAAATGAATCCCAATTTGTTGAACGTTATTTATGAGACCCTGTTCTACTATTTGGTTTGATCTTGTAGTCCAAAGAATTCCATACCATGACGTATCTGGGATAGTAGTCATTAGTGAAAAAAGAATAGTTATACAAACGAGTGAAGTGAACCCATCTCCAATAGTCCAATAATTCTTATTTTTAGACCATTCTGAGCCATTTACGAACATTACGGCAAATATGATCAAAACATTTATAGCTCCCACATAAATAAGAAGTTGTGCGACAGCTACAAAGTAGGAATTCAATAAAATATAGAATAAGGATATACAAACAAGAACTAATCCCAGCGAAAAGGCAGAATAAATTGGGTTGGTAAGTAATACTACTCCTAGACCTCCTAGTAGAAGAACAAATCCCCCAAATAGCACAAGAATCTCATGTATTGGTCCAGGTAAATCCATTATGGATAAGAAGAAATTAATAGTATAAAATTTTTCATGAACTGACTAAAACTAAAAGATTCAAGGAAGGAAAAAGGGATTAGGATATTTTTTTGTATATAAGTTGTATAGTTAGAAATCACATCACGAAAATCTACTCTCATTTTAAATCAGGAATAATTTGCAATAAGCAGTAGTTATTCGTTTTTCTTTATAGTTAATAAAAAACTATTGGATTTTTCTTTTTTGTTAGAAAAATCCTAGTAACTAATAATTAGTAACCGTTCTTGAATTCCAAGATTTTTCTTCGTCTATTTTACTTTGAGTCGAATTCCTAATTGTTTGAATTGTGTAATCTCCCATTATGGAGATTGGTAACCGACTCAAAGCAATTTGATTGTAATTCAATTCATGACGATCATAAGTAGAAAGTTCATATTCTTCAGTCATTGATAAACAGCTTGTCGGACAGTACTCAACACAATTACCACAAAATATACAAACTCCGAAATCAATACTATAATTAAGCAATTGTTTCCTTTTAATATCCTTTTCAAATCTCCAATCCACAAGGGGTAGATCTATCGGGCATACGCGAACACATACTTCACAAGCAATACATTTATCAAATTCAAAGTGGATTCGCCCCCGGAAACGCTCCGATGTAATTGATTTTTCATAAGGGTAGTGAATCGTTATAGGTAAACGATTTGTGTGGGATAAGGTAATTATGAAACTTTGACCAATGTACCTTGCAGCGCGTATTGTTTGTTGACCATAACTCATGAACCCAGTTACCATAGGGAACATATTCTAAATATCTATGAAAAAGGTATGTTTCTTTCTCTTGTTTGAGAGAACTTTTGTGTTGAAAATATTCTTACTGTTATTGTATTATCTTATTTATAGTGAAACAAGTTGGGAAGAAGTTGTTAATAAGAGATTGCCCAGGGAAATAGGTAAAAGAAATTTCCATCCAAGATTTAATAACTGATCCATTCTCATCCTGGGTAAAGTCCATCTTATTGTGATAGAAATGAAGAGAAATAAATAAGCTTTAGTTAATGTAATAAAGATACCCATTGTCATTTCCAAAATTCCAACCATTTTATTCATTTGGAAAAATTCAAAAAAGGATATATAGGGAATAGAGAAATTCCAGCCGCCTAAGTAGAGAACTGTTACAAATAAAGAGGAAACTAATAAATTTAGGTAAGAAACAAGATAAAATAAACCATATTTGATACCGGAATATTCGGTTTGATAACCTGCTACTAATTCTTCCTCTGCTTCTGGTAAATCAAAGGGTAATCTTTCACATTCTGCCAAAGAAGAAATTAGAAAAACCAGAAAACCTATAGGCTGACGCCAAAGATTCCATCCAAAAAAACCATATTTTGACTGTGCTTCAACTATATCAACTGTACTTGAACTATTAGATAATCATAGTCGATGATAACATCACAGTTCCCACCGCTATTCCAAAACCGTACATGAAACCTTAGCTTCATACGGCTTCTCTATGATCAGAAAAAAGGAAAGGGTTGTTTCGTTTCGGTATTATCCCCCTGGGCATAGATAGAATTAGGTAAGATAAAATCGATTGGAAAGTCCTAAATTAGACCAAAGGAATTCCGTCTGCTAGAATAAGAAAAAGCGCTTCCGAATTGATCTCGTCCTTTATTTTATAATATAATGAAAATTTTTCTTTGTTCAGTAATAACTTAATCTTGGAATAAAACACTCGTTATAGCAATTAATAAATGAAAAGAATTAGGCATTAATTCATGAGGAATTCTGTATTAATATGAATAGAGGAAGGAAAGAATAAATAAATATCTTTTTTTTGTATTGCATTCCATATCTTTTGTCCTATTCTTCTTTCCCCGGGGAAGGGTACTTAAAAAGAAAAAAGGAATAAAGGATTAATTCGTTCTTGATAGCCATTTCTTTAACAAGTGAAAGGGAACATACTCTGGATCGGAATCCGAAGAAAGTACTACTTGATCATTTCCACCAATTTCAAGTCCTTATTATGATTCCTTTTATGAGGAAAAATCTCTAATGTCTTAGATTCCCTCATTACTAATCCTTTATGTACTTTAGTGTTCCTAACCCCTCACTAATTTTTGATGGATTCCCCTTATGATTATAAGTTATAGTAATAACTCGGAATATTCTAGTAATGGAATTCCATATCGCGAATCCTTTATTCTTGCCCGCTTCAAGATATGATGACTAATCAAAAAATCTCAACCTTGGGGTAAAGAGTTTACACTACTTATGTTTACTTCAACTTTTTTCTTGTACGTAGGAAATGAGATTTTTTCTTTTTACTACAAATTAATAAGCTGTTTTGTTTCACTCATATAGCTATCTAGTTTAACTTACCAACCCGAATACAGAATAAGAAAAGGAAGATAAATATTCAATGGATTTTGGAGGAAAAAGATCCTATTTTAACGAATCACACGTAGAGATATTGCTAGCACACAAAAAGTTAATGGTATTTCATAACTAATAGATTGAGCAGCAGCTCGTAGACCGCCTGAAAAAGAATATTTATTATTTGAGCTATATCCTGCCATAAGAAGACCAATAGGAGCAATACTTGAAATGGCAATCCATAAAAAAACACCAATACTAAGATCGGCTAAAACAAAACGATATCCCAAAGGGATAACTAAAAAACTTAATAAAATTGATATGACTGCTATAGAAGGTCCAATGCTAAATAAAGGAATATCTCCTCGGGATGGCAGGATATCCTCCTTAAAAAGTAGCTTAGTTCCATCGGCTATAGCTTGAAGCAGTCCCAGGGGGCCAGCATATTCAGGACCAATACGTTGTTGTATCGATGCGGATATTTCTCTTTCTAACCACACAATTACGAGTACTTCTATTGTGATTCCCAGTAGGAGGGTCAAAATGGGTAGAATCCATATCAGTCCATAGACTTCTTTTAATAATTCCGATTTCGAAAAAGAATTGATAGTTTCTATCTCTACCCTATCTATTATCATTTCAACGATCAACTTCCCCCATAATGATATCTATACTACCTAATATCGTCATGATATCAGCCAATTTCATTTTTTTAACTAGTTGAGGAAGAATTTGCAAATTAATAAAACCGGGTGGACGAATTTTCCATCTCCAGGGGAAAAGACTATCATCTCCTACCAGATAAATTCCTAATTCACCTTTTGGAGCTTCCACTCTTACATAAAGCTCTTGCTTTGACAATTCAAAATTGGGCGAAGGTTTTTTACCAAGAAATCGATATTCAAAATCATTCCATTCGGAATTCTTTGTTTTCTTAAAGCGTCGGACTTCTAAATTCTCATAAGGGCCTCCAGGAATTTTCTCTACAGCCTGTTGAATAATTTTGATGGATTCCCTCATTTCACCCATTCGTACTAAATAGCGAGCTAATGAATCCCCTTCTTTTTGCCATTGGACTTTCCAATCGAATTGGTTGTAAGACTCATAAGGATCAACTTTACGAAGATCCCATTGTATTCCAGAAGCTCGTAACATCGGTCCCGATAAGCCCCAATTTACTGCTTCTTCTCCGCTAATAAAACCGACTCCTTCAACTCGTTCTAAAAAAACGGGATTCCGTGTAATAAGTTGTTGATATTCAACAACTCCTCGTAAAAAATAATCACAGAAATCTAAACATTTATCGACCCATCCATAAGGTAGATCGGCGGCTACCCCTCCGATGCGAAAGTAATTATGCATCATTCGCATACCTGTAGCAGCTTCAAATAGATCATATATCAATTCTCTCTCTCTAAAAATATAGAAAAAAGGGGTCTGTGCGCCTAGATCCGCCATAAAAGGTCCAAGCCATAACAAGTGAGAAGCTATACGGCTCAACTCTAACATAATTACCCTAATATAGCTGGCTCTTTGGGGTATTTGAATATTCTCCAAGAATTCTGGTGCATTTACCGTTATTGCTTCTGTAAACATAGTAGCTAAATAATCCCACCGTGTTACATAAGGTAAGTATTGTATAATAGTTCGGTTTTCCGCGATTTTTTCCATTCCTCTGTGTAAATAGCCTAATATGGGTTCACAATCAATAACATCTTCACCATCGAGAGTAACGATCAGTCGAAGAACACCATGCATTGATGGGTGCTGAGGGCCCATATTGACTATCATGAGATCTTTTCTTGTAAGCGGTAGACTCATATCCTTTCTTCCTTAATTCATTATTCCATGAAAATGGATTATTCCATGAATTCCTCAAAACGAGGCTCATCAAAATAAAAAATGTAAGACTACTATAAGACTACTAATAAAATAAGAAAAAAATTCGAACGATTAAATTACTTCTCCCGAATATCCAACTGACTGATTAATTTCTTATAACGTACTCTATTTTTCTTTGCCAAATAAGCCAGCAAACGTTGACGTTTTCCCAAAAGTCTTCGTAGACCTCTTTCCGATGAAAAATCTTTTTTGTGTAATTCCAAATGTGAAGCAAGTCTCCGTATCTTATTGGTGAAACTGAATACTTGAAATTCAACAGAACCCCTGTTTTCTTCTTTTTCTTCTTTAACCATAAATCCCAAAATTTTTCTACCTCCTTTCTTTTTCATGTATTTTTCTGATCAGGAAAAATAAAAAATTATGTCAGTTATTTTGAAGTTATTCTAATCTCGTACACACAAAAATTTGCAATTATTCATCTACTACTGGAATTTGGATTTATTTTATCGATGCAAATTGGATTTGGATAGAAGGGTACATTCTTTTATTTTAGATAGAAGAAACATTTCTTCTATCTAAAATAAAAGAATTTTGCTGATTTATTTATTGCTATATCCAAGCTATATCCAATTTATGGAATTGATACACCATTTAATTGATATCGTTTAGCAAAATGAAACACAGCATATGCATCCATCTTTCGGCTCGAGAATTTCACGGGATAGAGATATGGTATAAGAAATAGGCTATTAAGTAACTCTAAATGAATTGTGGATACATCTGTATCCTTAACATACTGAAACGACTGCCATTATTCGTATCAAACCAATAGCGATTCATACAAGCTAAATCTTCTAATCAATGGTGGGCCAATAATGCATTTTTTGGCATATGTATTAAGACGCTTGGCCTGATTTCGAAATTGTCCAGAGTTTTTTATGTTGTTTTCATTGCAAAATGATGGACCTCCTTCCGTAACTTTCCAATTACGAGTACGAGAATTGAAAGACATGAAAATTCTCAATTCTCTACGGCGTCTAGGAGATAGATAGAATATTTTCAGGAACAAGAAAATCAGAAGAATCTTTCTCTCTATTCACTACCATTCCGCGTCTTCGACTTCTATTAGTTTCTTTTCTTCTTTAATGCAATAGCTATAGTTTGATATAGAATCCATTTCTCAAAGTAATGGAAACCATTCTCGTATAGGAAATGGTTCGAAAATCGCTATTCCATCTTTTAGGTATCGTGAAAAGTGATACCTGTGAAGATCGTGCATTTCAGTCACATTCAGATCCGCTTTTCGAGTCCATGATATAACCAAATTGGATGGATCTTCCACCCGTTTAGCTAAGAAAGAATAGATGCAGAGGTGGATAATAGATCGATATGAAGATCATGAGCTGCCCCATAATGAAACCGCCAGTAGTCGCGAATATCTCCTTCTTCCCTAATCCAAGATTGGAGAAAGAAGATCTAAGAGGGACCTATGGAGAATGTGGTCAGAAATCCATAATAGAGTCCGACCACAACGACCGAATTAATTATCCTCATCGAGAAACTTAGACTACTAAGTAGAAAAGGTAGAAAAGATTTGAAAATCATGGCATGGGTCTCCTTTTTTTCTTTCTTTAGAGTTTTCTATATGCACAATTTCTCGATGTTTCGATGAGAATTTCTTGACTTTCCATATATAGAAAGAGATAGACTATAAATGACATCTCTTATGTAAATAAGACCAAAGGGATGGATATTAAATGATAGGAAGTGCTAGGAAGTGAAATAGAATGAAATAGAGCCACTTTGGGCTTCCCTATGAAATGAGGCATGGAACGGAGTCACTACGAAGAAATTCCGGGAGTTACGAAAGAAGCTTCGGACTCATATTGTTCATGGGTTGAGAGCGGGAGTTGAACTCTAGGAGGTCGAATCTCCCCTTGTTCCTCAGTAGCTCAGTGGTAGAGCGGTCGGCTGTTAACTGACTGGTCGTAGGTTCGAATCCTACTTGGGGAGATTTGATTCATTCTTTAATGTAAGAATAAAGA